CGCTTCAATATAATTTCCAGGAGTAAGTGCTATAGCTTGTTTCCAATACTCCGCGGCTTGATCGAACCAAGCTTCCGCAACTTCAGAATCTCCCTGTTGAATGGCCTGTTCTCCTCGGTCGGAATAGGCCAGTCAATTCCTTCCCTTAGAACCGTACTTGAGGGTTTCCTACCTCATACGGCTCAGCAGTCAACTCTTTTGATGTCCCCTTTTTTTTTAGTTAATCAAAAGAAGTTAATTACATGAGTTTCAAACTTGAATTTTTATTTGCTTAATAATCCGTTTTATCTTTTCTCCCACCTTCAGCAGAATAACGCATAGGCGTTCTACTATCATTCGAAATTTTTTTATTTTCATTCGAATTTTTTGAAAGGTAACTATCTCGATTTCATATATCAATTTCTATAGAATTTTTGAAAAAGACCTTCCCTCATAAGAAAGAAAAGACTTACTATCTTTGGGATCTGATGCTACACCGCTGCTTAATCTTTCAGGGGGCCAACTCCGTTACATAAGTGGATTCCGAACTTTTGTCTCATATTATGACATAGGTAAGCAGTTCTTATTGTATCGACCAAAAATCTTGCTAATTGATCTTTACGGTGCTTCCTCTATCAATTAGATCCTTTATCCATAGAATAAAGTATCGCGGCATCTTTCTTCATATTTAGATTTCTATGAAGTTTCTTTCTTTTCTACAGCTGATAAAAATCGTTGTTTTGGACGATGCATATGTAGAAAGCCTCTTTTTTTTACTAGTAGATTTTTTTTCTCTTTCTGTTCTTTCTATAGTAGAGATAGTCGCACGTAATGACAGATCACGGCCATATTATTAAAAGCTTGTGGTAAGAAGGGGTTTCGCTCTAGTGCCCGAAAATAATATTCCAAGGCTTTTGTGTGTTCTCCATTACTTGTGTGAATAAGGCCTATATTATAGAGTATATAACTTCGATCATAGGGATCAATTTCTAGTCGCATAGCTTCATAATAATTCTGTAAAGCTTCCGCGTAATTTCCTTCGGATTGAGCAGACATCCGTTACGGTCGTCATTCGATTCAAAGAATCTCCGTTCCAGAACCGTACATGAGATTTTCATCTCATACGGCTCCTCCTTTATGTGCATAATGAGACTAGCCTAATACCAAAAAGGAAAAAAGAGTGAAATATTCTCATTATGAACTGAATGGGACTAGTGTTTTTACAAGAAATTTCTAGCCAACCTTCCGGCAAAAGGTCTTGTCTTAACATCAAGCATGTTGGTACTAGATAAAAATGTTAAGTTAACTCCAACAATTTCTTTGTCCTCAACGCCCCTTAAATTTCTAGAAATTAGTCACTTCAACAGTCTTCGATGGCTATACGGGTATCCAAAGTACGAATGAGATGGATATTCGTTGTCCCAACCATTCTTCTTAGTCCCGATCCCAATAAGGAAAAGGGATAATTTCTAACAAAGGTTTCGTTTTGTTGATTCCTAAGCGTAGTGCTTCTTTTCTTCCTTTATGCCACCTATTGGTATTAATAAAATAGGAGTAGGGTTAATCGGAAATACATAACCCAAGCCATAGGCATAACCTTTCGCTCAATGCTCTAATCGACAATTGAAGCATTTGAGGTTGCATTAATCGAGAGGATACACGACAGAAGGAATTGTTTTTTTAGAAACTTCACCTTCAACAAGCGTAGAGCTCTTTCAAATCTTTTTATCCCGGCCAATGTGCCTTTCTCTTAAGACTTGACAGTGGTCAATAAAAAAAATCAAATCACACCATCTCGGTAATAGGTAAATGCCTCTTTTTCTCCTGAAGTTGTCGGAATTATTCGTAATAATATATTGGCTACAATTGAAAAGGTCTTATCAATAAAATTTCCCGTTATCCGCGATCTAGGCATAGGTAGCAATCCACTTTTTAATTCCTTTTAATTACCTCTCGGGAGAAAACGATCCCACAAAAAAGTAATTGTAGAGTACGAAATAACATAAAAATGGACTTAACTCATAAAAAAAAAGATAGATAGACCGCCCGTTCGATTTGTTCCAATCCCTTGATTTAAGCCAGTATAGATATCAGAAAAAGAGAGGAAGGCCATCTTCGCAAATATGACATGAATAGATATATATCTTTATTGATAGATATATATCTATATTGTATTGTTTTTATGAAAAACTTTTTCATAAAAACAACAAAAAAGCATTTCCTTGGGAGTATAAAGATAATGTTTTTTTGTTTTGATTAAAAGGTTTCTATTCTATTTTTAGAGTTTTTTCTAGTTAGAATGAATAGGGCGTACTGTACCTATCCAACATCTAATCTAATAGAAATGACTCGCGATTCACTCGCTTTCTGGGCCATAATCATTATGTAGGAGAGATGGCCGAGTGGTTCAAGGCGTAGCATTGGAACTGCTATGTAGGCTTTTGTTTACCGAGGGTTCGAATCCCTCTCTTTCCGTACCTTCATCAAAATTCTCAATGTGACTGATCACAATGTATCAAATCACATAATAACGGATACCTTTATTCCAAGAACCTTTCCTTGATATGGATTCTTTATCCCGAATTTCTCTGGAAAGACTAGGCAAGGGATGAAAATACCCATATCATTATATGATATATCAATGGGGGATAATCCTCCGATCAACCCCTTACTTTACTTTAGATTTCTTTACTTATGACTTGGGTGATTGGGGCAAAATTGTCCGAACAACCTCTCTTTTTTTAGTTAGGTTTAAGTCTGACGAGAATAATATTCTACGACTAGCAATTCATTTATTTTCAAACCAACCCATTTACTATCTATTATTTGATTGACCAATCCTTTATATTGGAATGGGTGAAGAGTCAAATGTTTTGGCAATTTCTCCTGGGGGAATGAATCAAGAGAATTTTGAATCATATCTTTCGATTTTTGTTCATCCTTCACTGTAATAAGATCTTGGGGTTTGCAGCGATAACTTGGTATATCGACTATACGACCATTAACTAAAATATGTCTATGATTAACTAATTGGCGGGCTTGAGGAATAGTTGACGCCATACCTAATCGAAAAAGGATATTATCCAAACGCATTTCAAGTAATTGTAGTAAAACCCGACCCTTCGGTCCTTTTGCTTTTGCGGCGATACGAACGTATTTCAGTAATTGTCGTTCTGTAAGACCATAATGAAAGCGCAATTTTTGTTTTTCTTCTAAACGAATACAATATTGAGATTTTTTACCAGAGCGCGAAAAAGCACTCCTGGCTATAGGACTTTTACTAGTTAATCCCGGTAAAGCCCCCAAACGGCGTATCTTTTTGAAACGAGGTCCTCGGTAACGTGACATAAATACTCCTAATTTGCCCTATATTTATTGAAATTACATAAACCAAAATTCAAACTGAACTAGAACTAAAGGATAAATATAATAAATGAAGTCAAATCTACTGAAGTATTCGAATTATACTATAAAGAATACTGAGATGGATTGTATTAATATTCGAACTTTCTTATATATACCTTATATATACCTTATATATACACAAAGAATGTATATAGGAAAAGAGAAGGGTCCTTTTCTTTTTCTTGATTTGTTTTGCGGAGATTTAACTACTCTAACAATTCTTTAGAACTTTACATTCCTACGACATAATAATCGGTAACCTTTGGAAAAAAAGAAAGAAGTCTTTTCACTTTAATTTAAATAATTTAAAAAAGACATTATCAATCACGTAAAAACTCAAACAAATAGAAAAAAGCCAGCTATCGGAGTCGAACCGATGACCATCGCATTACAAATGCGATGCTCTAACCTCTGAGCTAAGCGGGCTCGCATAACATAAATTGTACATCCATAGGAATTTAGTAAACTGCAAGAATCTTAGCTATTAACTTTTCATTCTTAGTTATTCAGAATTAATATGAATGTAGATAATATGAATGTAGAAAAGAAATAATATATATATATATAATGTAAAAGATAAAGAATTAAAAGAAAAGAATTGACCCTTCGAGTATTCCAAATTGCATGATCAAAATGATAGAAGGAGAGGCATATAGGAAAAATATGGTATAATATAGAAAAAATATGCTATATATATACATCCATATTGAATTGTGGATACAGAAATGATTCTATCATTTCTGATTAGACCAAATATGGTTCTACGATAGAGATGAAAGAGATTAGATAAGAAATCAAATAAAAAAAGAGGAAAATAAGAGGAAAGAAAGACTTTTACAGGAATTAGTATCTAATGAATTCTACAGTTCCGGTAGAAGAAAAATGAAAGAAAAAAAGGGCATGACATAATAATAAGATCTTAATCTCAAAACAAATAAAGAGGGGGGGATATGGCGAAATTGGTAGACGCTACGGACTTAATTGGATTGAGCCTTGGTATGGAAACTTACTAAGTGATAACTTTCAAATTCAGAGAAACCCTGGAATAAAAAATGGGCAATCCTGAGCCAAATCCTGTTTTTCGAAAACAAAAAAACAACAAAGGTTCATAAAGACAGAATCAGAATAAATAAAGGATAGGTGCAGAGACTCAACGGAAGCTGTTCTAACAAATGGAGTTGATTGCGTTGCATAAAGGAATCCTTCTATTAAAACTCCAGAAAAGATAAAGTGATAAAATAAAAGATAACACTAATATACATAGATCCACGTACTGAAATACTATCTCAAATACAAATAATTAATGACAAGCGACCCAAACCTGTATCTATATTTTTCCTGTATCTTTTTTTTTTCATTTTTTTATAAAAAAATTGTTCTGAATCAATTCTAAGTTGAAGAAAGGATCGAATATTAATTGATCAAATCAATTGATCAAATAAATAACGTACTCCATAGTCTGATAGATAACTGATTAATCGGACGAGAATAAAGATAGAGTCCCATTCTACATGTCAATATCGACAACAAGGAAATTTATAGTAAGAGGAAAATCCGTCGACTTTAGAAATCGTGAGGGTTCAAGTCCCTCTATCCCCAAAAAGATCCGTGGGACT